GGGAACAAGAGAACAATAGCCTGACAAATATTTTGTTCGGTCCGATTCAGGTGCCAATTCAGGTACCAAATAGAACCCATCATTGGTTTGATCATTGATAAGGTGAATACCCAGGCCCTTCAATGCTAGGCATAATGAGGATAAGGACCTCAAAATAACCTCTTTTCGTCCTATGAACTTTAAGGTGTATGAAGTATCATATTTGACTCTTGGGGCGGATTGATAGAGACTCCATTTAACTTAGGTTGATCTAGGCCGGAGGCAGACCTACGTCAGGGTAACCCTTCTTTGAAACACTTTGGTATTGCTCCCGGATCAGAATTCAAATAATGAATCCGAGCACATGGAGCCATCTCGTTATCTTCCTGTCAAGAAAAAATATGGTAGACTAGCCGATCTTTTTATCAGTTAATGAAAGAGCCCAATGCAAAAAAAAAACGCATGTTGGGTCTTTGAAACAGTTCGAATCATTTCGATAATAATAAGTTTGATCTGTTTTACCGAGAAGGTCTACGGTTCGAGTCCGTATAGCCCTATACATTTTTGTATTCATTTCCTAATTAGTGCGTGTGACCGGCCGGTTGATTGTTCCATAGAAATGGAATCATTCCCACAGGATCACGGAGATCCCTCGGGGCTTGAAAACAATAATTTATTCCAATGGATCCAATCGGATCGGTATTTTCAAATCTCGGATAAACAAACCCATTCTTCTTCATTAATCTTCGTCTGTGAATGACATACGGCCTTTTTCCTCTTTTATTTGTCCATGATCCAAGATTTAGTGATACACCTTTGCTTTGGTATACCCAAGTCAATTTATGAAGTCAAAATCATAACATGAGCCTGGCTCAAGAAAAACTCCAACCTGACCCAACCAAATCAAATCCAAATTCAATCTAATAGTAAGTCACATTATCTAGAACCTATTCTTGTTCTTGTATTTGTAGAAAAGCCAGAGTTTCAAAAACGAAGCTCTTTGGTAAGTTTCATTGTACAATAGGCTTTTCTTTGTATAACCGGCTTAGCAAAGCAAGTCGTCATTTTTCTGTACAATACTTAAACTTATAACTTATTTTTTTTTATTCCAATTTACCCAATCCAATTTGTTCATCATTCCAATTCTACCAATGCAGACTTTATCTAAAAAGATTAGGGCCCATTTGAACTTGGATGAGTTAGGAATCCCCCGACGTATCGCCTTTTGGCAGAACAACAATCCCAATTCATTGTTTTAGAGACAATGAATTGGTCCTAAATGTATCAACGCACCCTCTTCTATTTCTATGTTCTATGAGTTGGTTTTGGGATGGGGAGATTTTGTCTATCGAATCGTTCGACAACGCATGATTCCATTCGAAGTATCTTCTGTAAATCATTTACGATTCAGCCGACTCTACCATTAAACTATGCCCCATTTTGTAGGTTTGCTTCAAAAGAAACGTTTTTTGTTGTCACGAAACCTAACTCGTTGGTTGGTCCTGCTAGGTGTTATTATTACATTAAATAAATAAGTATTTCGAGTCATTCCAAATCACGATCTTTAGTCCTAGAAATGGGTCTGAAATGATTCTTTCAAGACTTCTAACTCGGGGGTAAAGCCGGGGCCGGGGTAGTACAGGTCCAAAGTTTCCTAATTTGGGTATAGGAACCCACGAGTTTTTATATGGAAGGGTTCTTCACAATTCAATGGATTGAATCAAATCAATTAAGTATAAATCTGGGACAGGGAGAGAGAATCGAATCGGTCGATGCATTCCGTTTTCGTATCCGTATCAAATCAATAGAAACAATAATCCTCTATCCGGATCTTAATGAAAAGAATACACCAACACAGCCACGTAGAATATACCATAAATCCCGAGATGGAAATTCCTAGAAATTCTATTACATCTGACTACTGACTATATTCTAAATCACTAAGAAAAAAAAAAGAGAGAGAGAGAAAAAATGGGCCAGACCTCCTCTTTGGCTCTATTATATTAATAGAATATTGAAATTCTTTATGTTTAATATTTAATCTTATTTGAATAATATTGTTTGAATATTATTTCACTTTCAATTCATATTATTTAAAATATTCTTTCAAAAAAATTCCTTAATTCCTTTTTTTGTTTGATAGAAAACCCGAGGCAAGGTAGGAGAGAGTTTGATTTGTATAATAGCATTATATGTCTACACCATATCTAAATAGAATCGAAGTAAGTGTAAGTGGGATTCCATTGGATGAATCTTGAGACGATACATGACCCACAACAAGTAAACAAACGAAACTATGTGGTTTGATCAAAATTGTTGTTTCGACTAATGTAGTTATGGATGAATTGAGAATTCCAATTTGAATCAACTAATTCGGTATATTCCACATTAATAGGAGTGCTTCTATGTTTCTGCTTCACGAATATGATATTTTCTGGGCATTTCTAATAATATCAAGTGTTATTCCTATTTTGGCATTTCTAATTTCCGGAGTTTTGGCCCCGATTAGTGAAGGACCAGA